ATATTTCGTATATCAGAAAAAGGAAAGATCCGTCAGGTTCAGGATTGATCTTTGATGAGAGGTCAGATCCCAACAATATCAATCCATTTTATTCGATTTATTCCAAGGCAAGGATTCAACAATCACTTAGTCAAAATCAAGTAACTATTCGTACGTTGTTGAATAGGAATAAGGATTCTCAATCTTTTATAATTTTGTCATTATCTAATTGTTTTCAAATGGGTCCATTCAACGATGCAAAATATTACAATGTAATAAAAAAAGAATCAATGAAAAGAGATACTCTAATTCCAATTAGGAATTTGTTGGGGCCTTTAGGATTAGGAAGAGCCCCTAAAAGTAAGAATTTTGATTCATTTTACCATTTAATAACTTATAATCAGATCTCGGTAACTAAATATTTACAACTTGACAATTTAAAACAGACTTTTCAAGTACTTAAATATTATTTAATAGATGAAAATGGTAGAATTTATAATCCCGATCCATGCAGTAACACCGTTTTAAATCCATTCAATTTGAATTGGCATTTTCTCCATCATCATTTTCTCCATCATAATTATTGTGAAGAAACATCTACAATAATTAGAATGAGTCTTGGGCAATTTATTTGTGAAAATGTATGTATAGCGAAAAACGGACCGCACCTAAAATCGGGTCAAGTTCTAATTGTTCAAATTGACTCTGTAGTAATAAGATCAGCTAAACCTTATTTGGCCACTCTGGGAGCAACTGTTCATGGTCATTATGGAGAAATCCTTTACGAAGGAGATACGTTAGTTACATTTATATATGAAAAGTCGAGATCTGGAGATATAACGCAAGGTCTTCCAAAAGTGGAACAAGTGTTAGAAGTTCGTTCGATTGATTCAATATCGATGAACCTAGAAAAGAGGATTGAGGGTTGGAACGAGCGCATAGCAAAAATTCTTGGAATTCCTTGGGGATTCTTGATTGGTGCTGAGCTAACTATAGTACAAAGTCGTATCTCTTTGGTTAATAAGATACAAAAAGTGTATCGATCTCAGGGGGTGCAGATTCATAATCGGCATATAGAGATTATTGTGCGTCAAATAACATCAAAAGTGTTGGTTTCAGAAGATAGAATGTCTAATGTTTTTTCACCCGGAGAACTAATTGAATTGTTGCGGGCGGAACGAACAGGGCGTGCTTTGGAAGAAGCGATCCGTTACCGAGCCATCTTATTGGGAATAACGAAAGCATCTCTAAATACTCAAAGTTTCATATCCGAAGCGAGTTTTCAAGAAACTGCTAGAGTTTTAGCAAAAGCCGCTCTCCGGGGTCGTATCGATTGGTTGAAAGGTCTGAAAGAGAACGTTGTTCTCGGGGGGATGGTACCCGTTGGTACTGGATTCAAAGGATTAGTGCAACGTTCAAGGCAACCTAACAACATTCCTTTCGAAACAAAAAAGAATGATTTATTCAAGGTGAAAATGAGAGATATATTGTTCTACCACAGAGAATTATTTGATTTTTTCATTTCAAAGAATTTATACGATACACCCACACCCAAACAATCATTGCGAGGATTTAATGATTCCTAAGAGCAGATTCTTAACTATCTGCGGTCATTTTTTTTTATTTGGTAATAGTAATAAAGATAATAACAAATAGAATAGAAATAAATGAATAGCTTGAATCATGTATCAACGGCTAATATCCGTTAGAGGTAGAAAAGAAGGTTCCATCGGAACAATTATTTATTTCTATTTCAGGGTACCTCGTCTCTTTTTTTTTTTTTAAAAAAAAAAAGAGAGGAAGTGTGGGGAGAGAAATGACAAGAAGATATTGGAACATCAATTTGGAAGAGATGATGGAAGCAGGGGTTCATTTTGGTCATGGTACTAGTAAATGGAATCCTAGAATGGCACCTTATATCTCTTCAAAGCGTAAAGGTATTCATATTATAAATCTTATTAGAACCGCTCGTTTTTTATCAGAAGCTTGTAATTTAGTTTTTGATGCAGCAAGTAGGGGAAAACAATTCTTAATTGTTGGTACCAAAAATAAAGCAGCTGATTTAGTAGCACGGGCTGCAATAAGGGCTCGTTGTCATTATGTTAATAAAAAATGGCTCGGTGGTATGTTGACGAATTGGTATACTACGGAAATGATACTTCATAAGTTCAGGGACTTGAGAACGGAACAAAAGATAGAGAGACTCAACCGTCTTCCGAAACGAGATTCGGCTATGTTGAATAGACAATTATCTCACTTGCAAACATATCTGGGCGGAATTCAATATATGATGGGATTACCCGATATTGTAATAATCGTTGATCAGCAAGAAGAATATACGGCTCTTCGAGAATGTATCATTTTGGGAATTCCAACGATTTGTTTAATCGATACAAATTGTGACCCCGATCTCGCAGATATTTCGATTCCAGCAAATGATGATGCTATAGCTTCAATCCGATTAATTCTTAACAAATTAGTATTTGCAATTTGTGAGGGTCGTTCTAGCTATATACGAAATACGTGATTCATATTAATAATAAAATAAATAAATTATTTTTGGAACTCCATTTTTGTAACTCCATAGATTTATGAAATCGGTTACGATTCTTTAATCACGCAAAAGAGATACAAGTAACTTAGGGGTATTATGTGATTAGTTGATATCAAAAATATATAATTCAAGTAGGCAAGTCAAAAATAGATGGTTGAATCAAAATAATTCTTTTTTTTTTTTAGTTCTATTTCTTTCAGAGGGGAATATGAATGTTTTATTATGTTCTATCAACACACTAAAGGGGTTATACGATATATCTGGTGTGGAAGTTGGCCAACATTTGTATTGGCAAATAGGAGGTTTTCAAGTCCATGCCCAAGTACTTATTACTTCTTGGGTTGTAATTGCTATCTTATTAGGTTCAGCCATTATAGCTGTTCGTAATCCACAAACCATTCCTACTGACAGTCAGAATTTCTTCGAATATGTCCTTGAATTCATTCGAGACGTGAGCAAAACTCAGATTGGAGAAGAATACGGTCCATGGGTTTCCTTTATTGGAACTTTGTTTCTATTTATTTTTGTTTCGAATTGGTCAGGTGCTCTTTTACCTTGGAAAATCGTACAGTTACCTCATGGGGAATTAGCCGCACCTACAAATGATATAAATACTACCGTTGCTTTAGCTTTACTCACGTCAGTAGCATATTTCTATGCGGGTCTTACCAAAAAAGGATTAGGTTATTTCGGTAAATACATTCAACCAACTCCAATCCTTTTACCCATTAATATCTTAGAAGATTTCACAAAACCCTTATCACTTAGTTTTCGACTTTTCGGAAATATATTAGCTGATGAATTAGTAGTTGTTGTTCTTGTTTCTTTAGTACCTTCAGTGGTTCCTATACCTGTCATGTTACTTGGATTATTTACAAGTGGTATTCAAGCTCTTATTTTTGCAACTTTAGCTGCGGCTTATATAGGCGAATCCATGGAGAGTCATCATTGACTAGTTTTCGAAATAGGCTTTTTTTAGCTTAAGACTTACGCAATATATGCGCGGATCAAGATAATCTGCTTAGGGAACATAACATAATATATAAATCAATTATATAATCAAAATTATAAAAAATTATAGAATATATTCTATAATATAAATAAGATATATACGATCTAGAGAGGAATAGTAAAAAAGCTTAAGATCTTAGAGATATTAGGGAGTTGCAACAAACAGGGAAGTAAAAAAAAGGAAAGAGATCTAAAAGATCTTTTTCCTAAAATTCCAGTTAGGTCCATTTATACCCCCTCCAATGAATATTCTCTTTCTATTGTTTTGTTCATTTAATTCCAATATTCAACATTATTAGCTATCAGTAACCATAATTATTAGCTATTAGTAATTATAATCTGAATAATGATTTGGATACTATTACTTATAGTATCATGGCGTGCTATTCTTTCAAAAGATGTTATTGTTATATAGAATGATGTCCATTCAAGTTGATTTCATCCAATTCAACGATTGACCAAAAGAGAATTTTAATAAATAATAAATTACATTAACTTAGATCAATCAAATACTACTATTTCGATGTAATGATTCGATCTAAGGAATTTGTCCATGTAGATTGATTGTACCCATGTAGTCGAATAATAAAAGAAAAATCTAGAAAAAAAAAGTTCAATTTATAAAAAAAATGGATTAAGGAGGTGCCGAACTAGATGTATGTAATCTAATTGCTATAAGACAACTCTTGTGAATCTTTCGAAGAATTATTCTAGAATCCGATTGAATGTAAGATATGAATAGTTGATTTACGTTATGGAAGAAACACATGTATATGTGATATTAGATATTAATTAGTTATATATGAAGTAAAAATATATCTAATTAATATCTAATACTGTAAATTTAGATTTAGATAGGGATTCCAATAGAAGTCCTTCCCTTTCGTTTGTAATTGTGAATGAAATATTTATTCAATGAATAAAGTGAATATTGAATGAGTAAATAGATTCAATCAAGAAAAAAAAATAAAAATTTGAATGGTTTGGAAAAAACAAATAAATGGAAAAAAAAAGTCATATGGATTCACAAAAATTATGTGAATAGAAACTAAAAAAGAAATATGGAAGTAGTTCTAACGATTCAATAATATTATTACTTCAATTCAGAGTTCTTAGTTCCTTCGACTGTATAGATCTTAGCGATGGAATAATTAAGTCATAATTTCTTGGTTGATCGTATCATTAACTATTTACTTATTTTGGTGTGAGGAACTTATCATGAATCCACTGATTTCTGCCGCTTCCGTTATTGCTGCTGGGTTGGCCGTCGGTCTTGCTTCTATTGGACCTGGGGTTGGTCAAGGTACTGCTGCGGGCCAAGCTGTAGAAGGGATCGCGAGACAGCCCGAGGCGGAGGGAAAAATACGAGGTACTTTATTGCTTAGTTTGGCTTTTATGGAAGCTTTAACAATTTATGGACTGGTTGTAGCCCTAGCACTTTTATTTGCGAATCCCT